CAAAATTATTAATAGTAATAAGAGGTCGCATCCTAACTAGATTACCATCAATTGGATATGTTTTTTTCGAAAAAAAGGAATTCCTTTGATTATTATTCATTGGCGATAAAAAAAATGTATTTTTTCTCCCTTTAAGTCCTTTTTTGCCCCAAATGGATATTGAATAGAACGCATTATTTTTTTTGCCACTGTAGTTTTGAAAATTCACGTTCAAATGCCCTTCAAAAGTAAGTAAATACATCCGAAACATATAAAATGCAGTTAATCCTGCTGTAAAACAAGCTATTATTGCGAAAATAGGTGAATATAACCAACTATCATTAAGAATTTCGTCTTTGGACCAAAAACAAGCAAGGGGTGGAATACCACAAAGAGAAAGTGTACCTAATAAAAATGAAGTTTTTGTAATTGGCACATATTTTGTTAAACCGCCCATAAGAGCCATGTTCTGACTTTTATCTGGAGAATATCCAACAACAGTTTCCATTGAATGAATAATGGATCCAGCTCCTAAAAATAACAATGCTTTCGAATAGGCATGACTGATCAAATGAAATAAAGCAGCTCTATAAGATCCCATGCCTAAAGCTAACATAATATAACCCAATTGAGACATTGTAGAATAGGCCAAACTTCTTTTAATGTCTCGTTGAGCAAGAGCCAAAGTAGCTCCTAATAGTATTGTTATTATACCTACCAAAGAAATTATATTCAGTATATTTATATAAGGTATGGCTGTAAAAAGAGGAAAAAGTCGAGCTACAAGAAAAATTCCCGCTGCTACCATAGTAGCAGCATGGATAAGAGCTGAAATAGGAGTAGGGCCTTCCATGGCATCTGGTAACCATATATGAAGGGGGAATTGCGCCGATTTAGCAACCGCACCAACAAATAATAGTGAAGCACACAAAGTAAGAAATAAAGAATTGGTCCCATCATTATCAATCAAATTATTGGCTATTTCGAACAAATCCCGAAATTCAAAACTACCCGTTATCCAATAAAGACCTAAGATTCCTAAAAATAAACCAAAATCCCCTACACGATTCGTTACAAAGGCTTTTTGACAAGCACTTGCCACAAGGGGTCGCGTGAACCAAAAACCTATTAATAGATACGAACACATTCCAACAAATTCCCAAAAAATATAAATTTGTATCAAATTGGAACTAGTAACTAATCCCAGCATGGAAGCATTAGAAAAACTCATATAAGCAAAAAATCTCAAATAGCCTTGATCATGAGACATATAATTATCACTATAAATAAGAACCATTATTCCAACAGTAGTAATTAATATTAACATAATGGAAGTAAGCGGATCTATCAAATGGCCGAAATCTAAGGAAAAATCATTATTGATGGTCCAAGACCATACATATTGGTAGATAGGACTGCCATTTATTTGTTGAATAGACAGATCGGCTGAAAAAATCATAACGATACTTAGTAATAAAACACTAGAAAAAGCCCATATACGACGAATATTTTTTGTTGCCGCCGGAACAAGGAGAAGCCCTAACCCTATTGCTATAGGAACTGGAAGGGGAACGAAAGGTATGATCCACGCATATTGATATGTATGTTCCATAATAAAATTAAACTTTTTTTATTAATTGTAATTGTTTTGTTTAATTGTTTCCGATTCACCAGCTCTTATATATTTTGAAAGGAGCAAAAAAAATCAAGATATGAAAAAACTCAAATAGAAAATTGGAAATTCTTCCAAAATTGGAAATATTCAAATCAAATTCAAATAAAGAAGTTACAATCAGTCAAATGATAGGATTAAGTCAATGTTTAAAAGTTATTACTTAATATTACTTAATTATTACCTAAGATATTTATGAAGATACAGAATATTTATAATATTTTCAACCATTTATTATTACAATAATTTGGATCCATAGAACGGGGAAAATAAAAAAAAGTACTTTATTTTTATATGTATTCTATCATCCACCAATAACTCAACCCGAAAAAAAAAAGACCACACCACGTTATTTTCATTTTAATTAATTTGTTTGGAATCAGTATTCGGAATCATTAATTGAATTCGTTCTGAACTAGTTCGCGTTGTGAAACTGATTGGGTTGCTTATATTCCTTCCAATAAAACAACTTATGTTTGCAATAACCTATACGATATCCGTCAATTTGTTACTCGTCACTTCCATTCTTTGCGAACTGGAATAAAAAAATGGCTTTTTTTTTTCATTTCGGACTGGGAATGAATTGAGAACAGAACGATCTAGTTGCAACTCTTCAATTCCATAAGAAACCGCACGAAAAGCCATTGCATTCTTAAAGCTAACACCGCCCCACACTACAGGTAATTATTATTGAACGTTCAATTCAAATAGCAATAAGAATTTGAATTATATTTGAAAATGTGTCCTCAAGATATTGCATTGAATTGACTCCTCCAATCTCGACGATTGAAGATGGATGGGCTATTATAATTTTGAGCAAGCCGCTATGGTGAAATCGGTAGACACGCTGCTCTTAGGAAGCAGTGCTAAAGCATCTCGGTTCGAGTCCGAGTGGCGGCATCTTATAAAAAATAAGAGTAAAATAAATACTCGAATAACTCCTATAATGTATAGGTATAGAATTAAATTATGGATTTCCATTCCAATGTTGGAGGACATCTTTTTTTTAGGATTTTTATGATATTTTTGACTTTAGAACATATATTAACTCACATTTCTTTATCGATTGTTTCCATTGTAATTACGATTTATTTGATGAACTTATTAATCTACGAAATCGTAGAACTATATGATTCGTCGGAAAAAGGAATGGTAGCTACTTTTGTTTGTATAACAGGATTATTAGTTATTCGTTGGATTTATTCGGGACATTTACCCTTAAGTGATTTATATGAATCATTAATGTTCCTTTCATGGAGTTTCTCAATTATTCATATGGTTTCCCATTTTAAGAACCATATGAATCATTTAAATGCAATAACTGCACCAAGTGTTGTTTTTACTCAAGGATTTGCTACTTCAGGTCTTTTAACTAAAATGCATCAATCCACAATATTAGTGCCTGCTCTACAATCACAGTGGTTAATGATGCATGTAAGTATGATGGTATTGAGCTATGCAGCTCTTCTGTGTGGATCATTATTATCGGTAGCTCTTCTAGTCATTACATTTCGAAAAAATCTGGATATTTTGGGTAAATATAAAAACAATAATTTACCGATTGGGCGATTTCCTTTTGACGAAATCCAATACGTGAATAAAATAAGCAATGTTTTACAAAACAATTGTTTTAGTTCGTTTCGAAATTTTCACAGGTATCAATTAATTCAGCAATTGGATTGTTGGAGTTCTCGGATTATTAGTCTCGGGTTTCTATTTTTAACCATAGGTATTCTTTCGGGAGCAGTATGGGCTAATGAAGCGTGGGGATCATATTGGAATTGGGACCCAAAAGAAACTTGGGCATTTATTACTTGGACAATATTCGCAATTTATTTACATACTAGAACAAATGAAAATTTGCAAGGCTCGAATTCTGCAATTGTCGCTTCTATGGGATTTTTTATAATTTGGATATGCTATTTTGGAGTAAACCTATTAGGAATAGGGCTACATAGTTATGGTTCGTTCACATTACCATATAATTGAGGAAAATACCTTACGAATACAATACACAATACATAGGAATAGCATATATAACGAAAGTTTTATGAGTTTTTGAGAACCATTTGAATAAAGTAGTGATTCAAACGGTTCTCAAAAACTACAAAAGTATCTGATTACAATTAATTACATTATTATGATTTTTTTTACTTTAAAAATAAAGAAGGAAAAAGAAGATTTATTTAGTTTTCATTGTACATTGTACAACGAACTATTATATGTCTTATTGATGTGATGAAAACTATCTATCTATAAAAGTAATTAGCTAGAATAGCTTCTACCTTGTCAATTGATAGTGAGAAAACGAAATCCGGATAAATACCAATACCTATTACGGGTAGAAAGAGACAGATTGAAACAAATAGTTCTCGTGGTCCAGAATCCAAAAAATGAGAATTTGGAGAATTAAATTGCTTGTATCCATAGAACATCTGGCGTAACATAGATACTGAATAAATAGGAGTTAATATCATTCCAATTGCCGCTACAAAAACGATTAGTATTTTAGGCATTAAAAGATATTTTTGGCTCGTTATTAGTCCAAAAAAAACTACCAATTCTGCAACAAAACCGCTCATTCCAGGCAATGCAAGTGAAGCCATCGAGAAGCTACTGAACATTGTAAATATTTTTGGCATTGGGATAGCTATTCCTCCCATTTCGTCAAGATAAACAAGACGTATTCTATCATAACTAGTTCCTGCTAAGAAAAAAAGTGCGGCACCAATAAATCCATGAGAGATCATTTGTAAAATGGCCCCATTGAGCCCTGTATCAGTTATTGAACCAATTCCTATAATTATGAAACCCATATGAGATACGGAGGAATAGGCAATTCTCTTTTTTAGATTGCGCTGACCGGGAGATGTTGAAGCTGCATAGATTATTTGAATTGTGCCTATTATCATCAACCAGGGAGAAAATATAGAATGAGCGTGGGGTAATAACTCCATATTGATCCGAACCAATCCATAGGCTCCCATTTTTAATAAGATTCCGGCTAAAAGCATACATGTACTGTAATGTGCTTCTCCATGGGTATCCGGTAACCATGTATGTAGAGGTATAATCGGCAATTTTACAGCATAAGCAATAAGAAACCCAAAATAGAATATTATTTCCAATGCCACAGGATATGATTGATTGGCTGATGTTTCAAAATTTAATGTTGGTTCATTGGAACCATATAAACCCATACCCAGAACTCCCATTAAGAGAAAAATAGAACCCCCTGCGGTGTACAAAATAAATTTTGTAGCTGAGTACAAACGGTTCTTCCCTCCCCACATGGATAGAAGTAGGTAGACAGGAATTAATTCTAATTCCCACATGATAAAAAAAAGTAAAAGATCCCGAGAAGAAAATGATCCTATTTGACCGCTGTACATTGCTAACATGAGAAAATGGAACAATCTCGAATCTCGAGTAACCGGCGAGGCCGCTAAAGTAGCTAAGGTAGTAATGAATCCCGTGAGTAAAATAGGTCCGATGGAAAGTCCATCGATTCCTAGTCTCCAGTGAAAATCAAAAAAATTGATCCATTTATAATCCTGTTCTAATTGGATTAATGGATCGTCCAATCGGAAATGATAACAGAATACATAAGCAGTTAGAAGTAGTTCTAATAGACATATACAAATAGTATACCATCTAATAACCTTATTTCCTCTATGAGGGAAAAATAAAATGAATGCACCTGCGAATATCGGCAAAACAACAATTATTGTTAACCAAGGAAAATCATTCGTGGTAAAGACGAGATACACTTTGACCAGAAAAACCCGTGCTCGAAAGAAAAAAAAATTCTCGAGTACGGGTTTTTGTCGGTAAATAAAAAAAATGGATTCGAGTGAAATTTTCTGGAACGTATCAATAAGCTAGACCCATACTACGAGTTGTTTCATGCCATAAATAAACCCGGACACTCAAGAAATCCGTTGGACAGGCGGATTCACACCTTTTACAACCTACACAGTCTTCCGTTCTTGGAGCGGAAGCAATTTGCTTAGCTTTACATCCATCCCAGGGTATCATTTCTAATACATCCGTGGGGCAGGCACGTACACATTGGGTACACCCTATACATGTATCATAAATCTTTACTGAATGTGACATTGGATCTATAAATTTTTTTAACATCATAAATTTTCGATCTAGTATAAAGTAGTAAATGAATTTTATATTCTAGACACCAGACGAATCAATGATTTAGATTTACCAGAATCAATCTAGTTCTGGATCTGCTCATGAAAGAGTACCAAGATACTTTAATTTATCACATTTTAGCAAACAGCACCATACATAGGCTTATGTCGCACATACCAATTTCAATTGGCGAATATTCTAGATTTTTCTTTATATATATATTATTTATTCAACAAATTCGATTGATTGATACGAGTTGATTTTCTGTTACGATGAATTGACGAAACAATAGCTAATCCAATAGCTGCTTCAGCAGCTGCAATTGCTATAACAAAAATGGCGAAAATGTCTCCTTTTAATTGGCGATTATCAAATAAATCAGAAAATGTTACTAAATTTATATTAACTGCATTCAGTATAAGCTCAAGACACATAAGCGCTCGAACCATATTTCGACTTGTAATCAATCCATAAATACCGGTGGATAATAAAAAGGCACCCAAACCAAGTACATGTTCGAGCATCATTGACCAACTCCTCATCAATCTCGATTCATTTCAATATGAACAATAAATAGAATTTAAAGAAAAGAACAAGTCCCTATTATATTAAATTATTATTATAATTCTTTTTTTTTATTATTTTTTTTATAATTATTTAGTACTGACGGGCCATAGCAATTGCACCTATCAAGGCAACTAAAAGAATTATCGAAATAAGTTCAAATGGAAGAAAAAAATCTGTTGATAAATGAATCCCAATTTGTTGACCATTATTTATCAAGTCTTGTTCTATAATCTGGTTTGATCTTGTAGTCCAAACAATCCCGTACCATGACGTATCTGGGATAGTAGTAATTAGTGAAACAAAAATACTTGTACAAACCAGTGAAGTGACTCCGTCTCCAACGGCCCAAAGATGGAAATCTTTGTAATATTCTGAACCATTCATGAACATCACAGCAAATACAATTAATACATTTATTGCTCCCACATAAATAAGTAGCTGCGCAGCAGCTACAAAGTGGGAGTTCGATGGAATATGGAATAAGGATGTACAAACAAGAACTAATCCCAATGAAAAAGCAGAAAAAATTGGATTGGTAAGTAATACCACTCCTAGACTTCCCACTATAAGACCCAATCCCAAAAAAACTAAAAGAAAATCATGTATTGGTCCAGGTAAATCCATTCTATGTAAAATAAGAGATAAATTTTAAGTCGAAATTTTTCATAACCCTATTGAATTGATCAAACCAGAAGAAGTTACCCTATTTTTTTGATACGTTCCTAATGAAATCTAATGGGGTGTGGGTTGATATAGATACACTTATTAGTTGAGTGATTGAATACCATTTCTCTATCCGAAAGTTTCGTTCGAAATTAATCTATTTTTTTTTATTTTATTAACTATTTATATATATATATATGTATAGTATATATGAATCCATTTTCAATCCAAAGCAATTCATTATTCTCAGCACTCCATAGTTGTTCAAATTTGAGTTATTGACCAAGCAAGATGAAAGAAGCTGTGCTACTTTAGCTTTAGATCAAAACTAAATCTTAGTATTAGTAATTGGTAATTGTTCTTGAATCAAGTGGTTTACCCACGGCTTTTTTGGTTTGAGTCGAATTCATAATTGTTCTAATTGTGTAATCGCCGATTACTGACATTGGCAACCGACCCAAAGCAATTTGATTATAATTCAACTCGTGACGATCATAAGTAGAAAGTTCATATTCTTCAGTCATTGATAAACAATTCGTTGGACAATACTCAACACAGTTACCACAAAATATACAGATTCCGAAATCAATACTGTAATTAAGCAATCGTTTCTTTCGAATAGAAGTTTCCAATTTCCAATCAACAACGGGTAGATCTATAGGACATACCCGAACACATACTTCACAAGCAATGCATTTATCAAATTCAAAGTGGATTCGACCACGGAAACGTTCCGAGGTGATCAATTTTTCATAAGGATATTGAATAGTTACAGGTAAACGATTTGCATGGGATAAGGTAATCATAAAACTTTGACCGATATACCTTGCAGCCCGTACTGTTTGTTGGCCATAATTCATGAACCCAGTTACCATGGGGAACATATCGTGAATATCTATGAATAATTTTATGTTTCTTTCTCTTGTTTGAGAAAAGTTATGAATCTAGAATAGGCTGTGCCTTTACAGTGAAAAGAGTTGGGAAGAGGTTGTCAATAATAGATTACCTAAAGAAATAGGTAAAAGAAATTTCCACCCAAGATTTAATAGTTGGTCCATTCTCATTCTAGGTAAAGTCCATCTTGTTGTGATAGGAATGAACAGGAACAAATAAGCTTTAGCTAGTGTAATAAAGATATCAATGGTCGTTCCAAAGACCCCACCCACTTCATTTATTCCGAAAAGCTCAGGACTTAATATGTACGGAATAGAGAGATTCCAGCCGCCCAAGTAAAGAATTGTTACAAATAATGAAGAAACTAGTAGATTTAGATAGGAAGCAACATAAAATAAACCAAATTTTATACCTGAATATTCGGTTTGATAACCTGCTACTAATTCTTCCTCCGCTTCTGGTAAATCAAAAGGTAATCTTTCGCATTCTGCTAGGGAAGAAATTAAAAAAACAGTAAAACCTATAGGCTGGCGCCACAGATTCCAACCCCAAAAACCATATTTTGACTGCGCCTCGACTATATCAACTGTACTTGAACTGTTAGATAATCATAGTCGGTGATAACATCACTATTCCCATCGCTATTGCAAAACCGTACATGAGACTTAAGCCTCATACGGCTCCTCGATGGCCACAAATAAATCTAAGGACTGGTTCAATATTATCTCGATATACTTTACTTATCTTGTAGGGTCGATAGAGTAAAGATACATCGAAGAGTCCAAAATTAGACCAATGCAATTCTGTCTGCTATAATAAAACAAATGCTTCTGAATTGATCTCATTCTTTATAATTAAAATTTTTTGTTCAGTAATAACTTAATACTTCAATAAAATACTCGTTGTATCACGTTGTTTCAATAGAAATTTCTACTTATTTTATTTCTTTTAATTACGACAAAGAATTAGACATTCTATTATATTAGTTCATGAATCATGAGAAAAATTCTATCTGTATTAATATTAATCTGAATAAAAATAAATAAATAAAGGATTACTTCGTTCCTGATAGTAATTTGTTTAATCCGTGGGTAGGAACATACTCTGGATCGGGATCATGGGAAAGTACTGCTTGATCATTTCTACTAACTTAAAGCCCCGTTAGGATTCCTTTTATGCAGAAATATCCCTTTGTATAATTTACTTACATTATCTCTATTACTAATCCTTTGTGTACCTTGGTATTCCTAACCATCCACTCGTTTTTATTCGATCTCCGGTATGGTAATACATACAATAATAAAAACTCCATACAGTTTTTCTTTTGTACCCGCTTCAAACTATGATGACTAATCAACCAATCTGGCTTGGGGTAACCCGTTTATACTATTTATATTTACGTCTGCTTAACTCTTGTACCTAGGTAATGAGACTCAATCTTTTTACTGCCAATTTCTAAGCTGTTTTCTTTCACTCATATAACTATCTGGTTTAGCGCATTGCTCCTAATGTTCAATAAAAAAAAATGAGGATATCTATTCAATACATTCCACTTTCTTTTTCCTAGAACGAAAATGCAAATAAATTAGGTCAAATAAAAAAAAGTCCATGTTTCAACGAATCACACGTAGAGATATTGATAACACACATGGAGTTAATGGTATTTCATAACTAATCGATTGAGCAGCAGCTCGTAGACCACCTAAAAAGGAATATTTATTATTCGATCCATACCCTGACATAAGAAGTCCAATAGGAGCAATACTTGAAATGGCAATCCATAAGAAAACTCCTATGTTAAGATCGGCTAAAACAAGGTGATAGCCAAAAGGAATTACTGAATAACTTAGTAAAATGGATATGACCGCTATAGATGGTCCGATACTGAATAAACTAATATCTCCTCTAGATGGGATAAGATCTTCTTTGAAAAGTAATTTGGTACCATCTGCTAGAGCTTGAAGAATTCCCAAAGGACCCGCGTATTCAGGTCCAATACGTTGTTGTATCCCTGCGGATATTTGTCTTTCTAACCACACAATTACTAGTACCCCTATTATGATTCCCGATACAGGAGTAAAAATAGGAACAAGTAACCATACGAGCCCATAAACCTCTTTTAAAGATTCCGATCTGGAAAAAGAATTGATAGCTTGTATTCTTGTCGTATCAATTATCATTTCAACGATCAACTTCTCCCATAATAATATCGATACTACCTAGTATTGTCATAATATCAGCCAATTTCATTCTTTTAACTAGCTGAGAAAGAATTTGCAAATTGATAAAACCGGGCGGACGAATTTTCCACCTCCAGGGAAAAACACCCCGATCTCCTATCAGAAAAATTCCCAATTCGCCCTTCGGGGCTTCCACTCTTACATAAAGTTCTTGTTTAGATAATTCAAAAGTAGGTGCAGGTTTTTTACTAATGAACCGGTAATCAAATTCATTCCATTCGGAATCCTTTGTTCTATCAAAGCGCCGTACCTCTAAATTCTCATAGGGTCCCCCTGGAATTCCTTCCAGAGCTTGTTGAATAATTTTTATGGATTCCTCCATTTCACTGATTCGGACTAAATAACGAGCTAAAGAATCTCCTTCTTTTTGCCATTGTACTTCCCAATCAAATTCGTCGTAACACTCATAATGATCGACTTTACGAAGATCCCATTCAATTCCGGACGCTCGTAGCATTGGTCCTGATAAGCCCCAATCTATTGCCTCTCCTCCACCAATAATGCCCACTCCTTCAACTCGTTCCAAAAAAATGGGATTACGCGTAATAAGCTTTTGATATTCAGTAATCCCCGTTAAAAAATAATCACAGAAATCAAAACATTTATCTATCCAGCCATAAGGTAGATCAGCAGCTACCCCTCCGATACGGAAATAATTATGCATCATTCGCATACCTGTCACAGATTCGAATAGGTCATATATCAATTCCCTCTCTCGGAAAATATAGAAGAAAGGAGTCTGCGCGCCGATATCTGCCATAAAAGGGCCAAGCCATAACAAATGAGAAGCTATACGACTCAGTTCTAGCATAATTACTCTAATATAGCTCGCTCTTTTCGGTACTTGAATATTTCCCAACTGTTCTGGTCCATTTACCGTTATTGCCTCCGTAAACATAGTAGCTAAATAATCCCAGCGTGTTACATAAGGAAGATATTGTATAATTGTTCGATTTTCAGCAATTTTTTCCATCCCTCTGTGTAAATAACCCAATATGGGTTCACAGTCAATAACATCTTCCCCATCGAGAGTAACGATGAGTCGAAGAACACCATGCATTGATGGGTGGTGAGGACCCATATTGATTATCATAAGGTCTTTTCTTGTAGTTGGTACAGTCATATATTTTTTCCCCGATTCATTATTCCATGAAGTGCTGAAAACGAAATGAAGTTCATCAAATTATAATAATAATAAATATAATAAATCCAATAATTCAAAACTAATCTTCAAATTCACTTAATGAGTTTTTGGCTCCCGTATATCCAATTGACTAATTAATTCTTTATAACGTACTCTATTTTTCTTTGACAAATAAACCAGCAGCCGTTGACGTTTTCCCAGAATTTTCCGTAGACCTCTCTGAGATAAATAGTCTTTTCTGTGCAATTCTAAATGGGAAGTAAGTTTACGTATCTTATTGGTGAAACTGAATACTTGAAATTCAACAGATCCCTTATTTTCTTCTTTTTCTTCTTGCGAAATAACTGAAATTAATAAATTTTTTACCATAAAAAGAATTATTTTCCCCTTTTTTTACAGATATGGATTTTACTGATCAGTAATAATAATGACAGCCATTCTAATTTCTTATACACAATAATCTGTATTTATTCATATACTTCTAGACTTCTTTTTTTATCAAATGAAAATGCAATTAATCCATTTTCAATTTTATTCGGATATGGATACAAAAGGGCGGTACATTTATAACCCACAAAAGAGAAGAATTTGGACTTAAGATAAGAAGATTATGACGACTCATTACTAGATATAATTGCTAAGCCAAGATAAAGTCGTTGAATCAGTATCATGTACCAGAATGGAATATAACACAAGGCGTGTGTGTATATTTGTTTGTCTTCATCTACCATACCGGATATGCCACTTGATCCAGGGAAATGTACCATCAACTAATTATCAATCATGGATACAATACATACGTATCCTTAACATACTGAACCGACTACCATTATTGGTATTAAACCAATAGCGATTCATACAAGCTAAATCTTCTAATCGATAATTGGGCCAAAGAAATAATTTTAACTTCAAAAATTTATTTATATCTACATCAGGATGCTTATCCTCATAAAAAAATTCACCACAGTTCCTTGCACTGTTCCCATTGCAAAATACTTGGTTTCTATCCCCAACATTGACATTTCTCGAATTTAAACAAATTTGAATTCGCAATTCTCTACGACGTCTAGGAGATAAAATATTTTCAGGAACAATAAAATCATTAAGACCATTCTTATCAACATTTCTTTTTTCTTGACATCTTCGATTAGTTTGGTGCTGACTCTTATGCACCCGTGAAATAGCTATGGTTTGGTACATGATCCATTGTCCATCCCATTTTGTGGATAGCCGAGTTGGTTCAATAATTAATAGTGCCCCTTTTTCCAAATTGAAAAAAGTCATAAACTCCGGCTTTGTAATCAGCATTGGAACCAGATTCATTTCCTTTCTGTGAATAAAGGCCATAGCCATTTCCTCTGGATCTCTCAATCTAAGGAGTAGCCAATATATCTTTAAATTATTTATTGTTGGGCTCAAAGAAAAAGTCGTTTTCAATTGAAATTTTAAAAGAAAATATCTTTTCAGGAAGAGTTTTAGCATCAACCGGGAAATATATTTAGTTTCCTCGATGTATTCAAGAACGTCTGAGTCTGATCCCCACAAATCTTCTTCGACATAGTCTTCTAATGGATCATATCCAAGATATCCTGGGATTGGCTCTTGTTTTTCTTTTTTATTTCGATTCTCGAAATCAATTTTATTTCGATTCTCTAAATCAAATTCTAATTTTTCTTGATTTCGATTCTCTAATTCAAGCCATTTTTTTAGCTTTTGGGTGATTGTTAGATTGTTTTCTTTTATATTTATATTCGAATTAAAAAGAAGTAAATCCATTGGTATGATCCACGGCTCAGTCTTATATACATCATAAAATAAAAAAAATTCTGGGAAAAACCAAGGTTCCCAATTCGATTTCGATATAGGCCCATTTAGTCTTTTTTCATTCATTCCCATCCAGTCAAAAGATGTTTTTGTTTGTGTTTGATTGGCTGCTGGTGCTGGGTTGATTTGGTTATGAATTGTGAGATTAAAAAGATTATTATCAATTTTATCAATTATTTGATAATAATAATAACGAGTCTTAGTATTTTTTTTTATGTTGGTACTGGCATTTGTCCATTCCTCAATATCGCTCGTTTTTCTAAACCCAAAATTAAAAGCTCTCCAATCAAAATATTTCCTATCCTGATTTTGATTCCTATCAATAATAGAATCTTTTTTTAGATAATTACTAAGATCTATATCTGCTGGTAAATAATCAAATTCAGGATTATCTCTATTATAGAAGATCCCTCGGGCCGCGTTTACTTGTAATGGAAACCCATAAATATATGAACCCTTCTTATTTTCATATTCATAATTAATATATTTATTTGCTAAAAGATCATATTTGTAGTTCTTTATAAATTTCTTTTTTTCGCTCCGTACTGAATTCACTGCATAATTGTTTTGTTTCTCGTAATGAATTAATTGGTCTTTTTCATATGAATCCCAATTTGTTGAGTTTGCTTTGTGAACCATAAAACTTTGATTGATTCCATTTCGCCATTTTTGTGGTAGTAATCTAGACCATATAGTCTGAGATAAGTCATATTTATAGTGATCATTACCCATTAACCAGCTTTTCCATTCATTCATTCCAAAACTTTGAAGTTTCTTATGCCTTGATTCGCAATGAAATATTCCTTGTGTCCCAATAAAATATTTTATTTTATCTTTAATAAAAGGAATTGTTCCCTGATATTGAAATACGGATTTCAAGTGATACTTGTTGATGACTTGAGTTTGTGATAATTTGTAAAATACATATGCCTGCGACAAAGAAGAGAAGTCACAAAAAATCTGTGAATTCTTATTATAATTTCTTATAGTCGAAAAAAAATGAATTGTAGTTTTATTTTTTTCATCAATTCTTTTTTTTTTATTTGTTTCATCATTCGAACTGTATTTATCAGTAATTTGTTTTTTTGATTTAAGTAAAATTTCTACATCGATTCTGGGAATATTCATAATGATACGTAAAAAGATATCAAAGATATCTCTGTATATCCTTTCAATAAAAACGTTCATAAAATAGTGACATTTACGTATTGGTCGGACACTTCTCCGTTTTAATATCTGCCAAATCTTTTTCGGCAATTCTAATCTTTTATCATCACAACTTGTTTCGTTAGGACTAGTGTTTATATCCGTAGTTATAAATAGAGTTTTCTTGTCTTTTGACATTTTTTCTATTTTATTTCTGATGGTACTTGTCTTATCAGCCAGATCCTTGATCTTTTTTTCTGTCGGTGAAAAATTTGTCCAATCCATGGATCTAATTCGAATGGCCGATTCATGAATCATCTGATTATTTATTATCAAATTATTTTTATTTGATTCATATACTTCCTTTAATCCAAATAATGGAATTACTTTTGCAAACTCTTTTATAAATTGAACTGTTTTTATTTTCATAACCCATCTTGTTTTTTCATTTAATCCCTTTAGAAACTTTTTTGTTCTTTCTTTTATAATTTCTTGGGCTGGAAAACTTTTATTTTTACTCTTTTTAAGTTTTTTTTGAAGGTGTTTCAAAATGGGTTTAAAAAAGGAAGGTCGTCTTCGGCCATAACCAAAAGGGTGTTCAGTCTCCTTTCCAAAAACTGTTAAAAAATAAAATTTAGACGTTGAATCTTTATGATAGGATTGTAGCTTAGATCTGTGCCACGGTTTCAGATAAAAAGGACATAGGATCTTTATATGAATAC